AGCTCCATTCGTTGTAGAATTCAGACCTAACCATTAATCAAGAAGCGATGGGAACGACGGAACCCGTGAATACATACGATTCAATTGAAAATGAATTCGGACAATTCATTGGGAAGGATGGCGGAACAAACCAGAGACCAATTCATATATTCTGAAAAATAATAAGCTAATTTTACAGCTGAAATAGATATTGCAAGAGTAAATATTCGCCCGCGAAATTTTTTTTTTTGAATTCCTCATATTTTGACAATCCACTATGATTCCAATATGACAATTCGAAAATGAAAATATATATAAAATAAAACAAAAAGGAAGAAAATCGATATTTAATATTTAGTTCTATACCCCAAATAAAAAATATCTAGCCAACTAGAAGAATCCAAAAGAATTAAAAGGATTTATTGATTAAGTGTATTATATTATTCCATGTATATCTTAATTATATAAAATATAAAAATCTAATATAAATATAAAAGGCATCAAAATTTAATTTCCTTTTTTTCATTCGCGAGGAGCCGGATGAGAAGAAACTCTCACGTCCCGTTCTGTAGTAGAGATGGAATTCCAAAAAACCATCAACTATAACCCTAAAAGAACTAGATTCCGTAAACAACATCGAGGAAGAATGAAGGGAATATCTTATCGGGGTAATCATATTTGTTTCGGAAGATATGCTCTTCAAGCACTTGAACCTGCTTGGATCACATCTAGACAAATAGAAGCAGGGCGTCGAGCAATGACACGAAATGCACGTCGCGGTGGAAAAATATGGGTACGTATATTTCCTGACAAACCCGTTACAGTAAGACCCGCCGAAACCCGTATGGGTTCAGGGAAAGGATCTCCAGAATATTGGGTAGCTGTTGTCAAACCAGGTCGAATACTTTATGAAATAAGCGGAGTAGCAGAAAATATAGCCCGAAGGGCTATGGCAATAGCGGCATCGAAAATGCCTATACGAACTCAATTCATTATTTCCGGATAAAAATATAAAACTAAAGGAAACGCATCTTTTGGATAAAACCAATATAGAAGTTTTTTTGGACAAATAGTATTTCTTTTTCTTTTTCACCCTTTGCATTTATTTTTGCATTGAAAGAACAGATAAAAAAATATATATATATGATTCAACCTCAGACCCATTTGAATGTAGCAGACAACAGCGGGGCTCGAGAATTGATGTGTATTCGAATCATAGGAGCTAGCAATCGTCGATATGCTCGTATTGGTGATGTTATTGTTGCTGTGATCAAAGAAGCAATACCCAATACGCCCTTAGAAAGATCAGAAGTGATCAGAGCTGTAATTGTACGTACCTGTAAAGAACTCAAACGAGATAACGGTATGATAATACGATATGATGATAATGCTGCAGTTATCATTGATCAAGAAGGAAATCCAAAAGGTACTCGCATTTTTGGTGCGATTGCCCGGGAATTGAGACAAAAATTTACTAAAATAGTTTCATTAGCTCCTGAGGTATTATAAGAGGGCATTTCAATGAATAATAAATATAATAGATTGTGTATCACGCATATACCTTTCATTTTTTTTTTTATTTTTCATTCTTTGTTAACTAAATTAGTTAACAAAGAATGAAAAATAAAAAGGCATGTTGATTATATCAAATTTTGGGGATACCACTGGTTTTAGCTCATCATGGGTAGGGACACTATTGCTAATATAATAACCTCTATACGAAATGCTGATATGAATAGAAAAGGAACGGTTCGAATAGTATCTACTAACATCACCGAAAACATTGTTAAAATACTTTTACGAGAAGGCTTTATCGAAAATGCGAGAAAACATCAAGAAAGAAATAAAAATTTTTTGGTTTTAACTCTGCGACATAGAAGAAATAGGAACGGACCTTGTAGAAATACTTTATATTTAAAAAGGATCAGTCGCCCTGGTCTACGAATCTATTCTAACTATCAACGAATTCCTAGAATTTTAGGTGGAATGGGGATTGCAATTCTTTCTACTTCTCGAGGTATAATGACGGATCGGGAAGCTAGACTAGAAGGAATTGGCGGAGAAATCTTATGTTATATCTGGTAATCTCTATAATATCCAAATTGGATCCAACATTTCCTATTTGTAAACAAAAAAAGATAAAGGACGGTTTGTCAAATATCAATCCTCTATTAGTTGATACTTTAAGGGGGTTTTACCTGGAATGAAAGAACAAAAATGGATTCATGAGGGTTTGATTACTGAATCACTCCCTAATGGTATGTTCTGGGTTCGTTTAGATAATGAAGATCTGATTCTAGGTTATATTTCAGGAAGGATACGACGCAGTTCTATACGAATCCTACCAGGAGATAGAGTTAAGATTGAAATAAGCCGTTATGATTCAACCAGAGGTCGTATAATTTATAGACTCCGCAACAAAGATTCGAATGATTAGGTAGTTTTTTCAACTTCAACACTCCTTCCTAGAAGAATACAATTCGAGATTCAAAATATCAAGAAACTTATTTTCTTCCACGAA